TCAGATACAAGGAAATGATTCAGTTCTATAGCTAAAGATCGTAGTTCTCGAACGAGCAATCGAAAAGATTCTGGAGCATCTTCTGGGTTAGATACTCTTCCTCCAATGATTGTAGCACCAAGTACTTCTTGACGAGCTCTAATATGATCAGATTTATAAGTAAGCATCTCTTGTAAAATATGAGCAACACCAAATCCCTCTAAAGCCCAAACTTCCATTTCTCCTACTCGTTGTCCCCCTTGCTTTGCCCTTCCTCTAAGGGGTTGTTGTGTAACAAGTGCGTAATGTCCACTAGAACGTCCATGGATTTTATCATCAACTTGATGAATTAATTTTAAAATATAGGACTTTCCTATTAAGACAGGTTGTTCAAAAGGATTTCCTGTTCTTCCATCAAATATTCTGCTTTTTCCCGGATATTCCGGTTCAAATACCCATGGATTTTTTGTTTGCTTACTGGCTTCATATAATTCAGAAAACACTAGCTTTCTCGAAGCCTCTTGCTCATATCTCTCATCAAAAGATGCTATTCTATAATGTCTTTTTAACAGATCTCCCGCTAACCCGAGCGAACATTCAAATATCTGTCCCACATTCATTCGTGATGGTACTCCTAATGGGTTGAAGACCATATCAACAGGTGTTCCATCTTGCAAATAAGGCATATCTTGTCTAGGCAAAATTTTGGAAATGATACCTTTATTCCCATGTCTTCCAGCTACTTTATCACCTACTTTGATTTCACGTTTCTGTGAAATATATACACGAATCATTTCTAAATTATAACTGGAACCCCCCCTTTTCCGGATCCATCTCACGTCAATAACGCGCCCTCTTCCGCCTATAGGTAATTTTAGAGAAGTTTCTTTTGCAGTGGATACCTGAATTCCGAGAATGGCTCTTAATAATCTATCCTCTGGAGCATACGAGGATTCGTTTGCCGTCTGAGGCCTTAATTTTCCTACTAAAATATCACCTGTTTCTACCCAAGATCCCAGCATCACAACTCCATTTCTGTCTAAATTGCGGAGTAAATGAGCCTCTAGATGTGGTATTTCCCTAGTGATTCTTTCAGGTCCTTGGCTTGTCATATGAGTCTGAATTTCATATTTCCGGATGTGAAAAGAAGTATAAATATCTTCATATACCAAACGTTCGCTAATCAGTACTGCGTCTTCAAAATTGTAACCTTCCCATGGCATATAAGCTACTAATACGTTTTTTCCTAAAGTGAGTTCCCCACCAACTGTAGCCGCACCGTCCGCTAAAATTTGTCCCTTTTTAATGCATTTACCTCGCGAAACCTGAGGTTTTTGATGCATACAAGTATTTTTGTTGGAACGTTGACAGATAACTAATGGAATACTTATAGTAGTGTCTCCGTTACTTGTAGTAGTGTCTCCATTACTTGCAAAAATAATCTTGTGAGGATCAGTATAAATGATTTTTCCCTCGTGTTCGGCTATAGCGGAAACCCCCGAATCTAAAGCCGTTTGACGTTCCAGTCCAGTTCCAACAATGCACCTCTCGGACTGAGAAAGCGGAACTGCTTGGCGCTGCATATTAGAACTCATTAAAGCCCGATTCGCATCATTATGCTCGATAAAAGGAATGAGAGAAGCTCCAATAGAAAAATATTGGAAGGGAAAAATACTTCTAAGATGAATCTGTTCCCATGCAATAGTCAGGAACTCTTGACGGTATCGAGCTGGAACAACCTGTTCTTCCTGAATACTCTGATTCAAGGCCAAAGAATTTCCAGCTGCTATCCTATAATATTCATCTCTATTTGGTGATAAATAAACTATCTGTGCCTCCTTTTTTGATCTTTCAGATATTTCATAAAACGGACTCTTTATGGATCCCCAATGGCCAATCCTCACATGAATGGCTAAGGATCCAATAAGTCCAACATTGATTCCTTCGGACGTATCAATTGGACAAATACGTCCATAGTGGCTAGGATGAATATCTCGTATCCGAAAACTAGCAGTTTTACCCGTCAATCCTCCAGGACCCAAATAACTCAATTTTCGCCCATGAACAATTTGTGTCAATGGATTAGTTCGATCCAAAACTTGAGATAAAGGATGTAGGCCAAAAAACGATTCATAAGTGGTTGTTAATGAAGTTGAAGTTACCAAATTTTGAGGAGTCGGTATCAATTTATGACGAATTGCTCCAGATATAGTTCCTCGAACTGCGTTTTCTAAACGAACAAGAGCCAGTCCAAATTGATCCTGTAACAAGTCCGCTATAGAACGAATACGTTTATTTTTCAAGTGATTCATATCATCAAGTGTACCCATTCCAAATTTCATTCCGATCAAATGATCCACAGCAGCCAATACATCTCGTGGTAACAAAAATGTATTGTTCTGAGGTATATCAAGATTCAGTCTACGGTTCATATTTCGTCGACCAATCCTTCCTAATTCACATCTTTGTTGAAAAAATTTCTTTTGTAATTCCTTACATAAGGACTCAGAAAATATCGGATCCCCGCCTACACAAGCAAATTGTTGATAAAATTCCAAAATAGCACTTTCTTTTGACCCAATCTTTTTTTTCTCCTTATCATTTAGATTAAGGAAAGACAAAAAAATTTCAGGGTAACAAACATTATCCATAATTTCTCTTAGATTCGAACCCATAGCCGACGATAGAACTAGAATAGATATTTTTTGTTTCCTACTCACACGGGCCCATATCCTTGATTTTCTATCAATCTCTAATTCTGATCTCCCCCCCCAATCTGATATTATGGTGCTGGTATAGACAGAAATTCCGTTATGGTCCAATTCTGAACGGTAGTAAATACCAGGACTTTGCAATATTTGATTGATCACAATTCTGTATATTCCATTTACTATAAAGGTTCCCAGGTAATTCATTATTGGAATGTTTCCAATAAAAATGGTTTCTTCTTGCATATCTCTACCGGTTTTCCAAATTAATCCCGCGGGTACATATAATTCAGAAGAATATGTGAGTGATTCATACACAGCATTTCTTTCGTTTATCGAGGGTTCCACCAATTGATATCTTTCTACAAATAATTTAAATTCAATTTCTTGATCTGTGTCTTCAATTTTCGGAAACTTATGAAATTCTTCCGTCAAGCCCTCATTAATAAACCTACAAAATCCCTCAAATTGGATCTGACTAAATCCAGGTATTGTGGACATTCCCTCATTTCCATCATTCCAGAGCATCTTAATTTTCAGTTTCCCCTTTATCGAAAAATCCCATTATTAGCTCACTATTTATCGAACCATATGGATCGATTTCGCAATGATGGAATGTATATTCTGTTTACTGAATCACATGAAATTTTAGACAACCCCGTAAATGTACTTCATACGTATGAGAACGGAAATGAGACAGAGGAATGAAGAGCATTTTCGACGCAAGACAAGTTCGAATTTGCGACAGGTACAAATGGAAATGAATTTATAAAGCATTCCCAGAATAATTCCGTCACTTACACTTATGGAGTCTTATATAGAATATAAAAATTCATCCAACTTCTACCTATTATTATGATAATACGATTAGATTGATTGGGTACCAAAAAAATAAATGGATTCAGAATGAAATCGAATCTCTATGAATGAGATAAAGAAAGCCAGTAGTAATATAGTTTCCCCTTTAGTTAAAGTTAATTTTATTTCATGTTGAAAAAAAAAATTTCGGATTTTTTTACTTTTACTATATATAAATATAATTTTACTTTTACTATATATAATATTTTTACTATATATAATATAATATATGGATTTATGGAATATGATTGAATTGCGTAATAGGAATAATATTTCCTAAGTAAAGTATATGCCGGTATAGCTATCCACATATCTCATCTCATCTTTTTTTTATAGCAATTTTGCTTGTGGCAACAGAAGTCAGGTCACACTATATCATAATTTCCACTTTTTCTATTGTATTATAGAAAACGAAAAAAAAAAGCACGACGATTCCCTATAAGGATATGGGATATGTACATAAAAAAGACTCGTCCCGGTATATGTGTAACAATTTTTGTTTTTGGGGTGTGGGTTTACATATACACATATCATATATATTGTTATATTTGAATTGATTTGTTATGCCAGTAAGGAAAGGCAACAATTTGAGATACAAATTGAAGAACTTTTCACTAATTCAAAAAAAAAATAGTTAATGGTTCCAATTTGCACTAAATTTTTCAGTCTGTGACCGAAAATCCATTTTTTACCTTCTCAATGGAAAGAGAAGGGGAATTTTTAAGGGGTGTGATAACCAATCAAAGAGAATAATTGGATTGGATAAAAAAAAATAAAAGAATTAGTAATAGAATCTTAGTAAAAGAATATGGATGAATACTCTTTTTTTACCTATTTTATATTTTTTTTTGAGATTTGGATCGGATTTGGCGACATGGCCAAGTGGTAAGGCAGGGGACTGCAAATCCTTTATCCCCAGTTCAAATCTGGGTGTCGCCTGATCAACAAAAAACGGGGGATTTCTTATTCTACTGATTTAATTCGACGAATTTTGTCCCCGGAGCCGGAGAAGTATAAGCCTATCGATAGTTTTTTTTCTCAAAATTTGGTCCTTGGGTGTGGCTCAAACCGATACAAATAGGGATGAAGTGAGTCTTACTTAGTAATATGATTGACTCTCACTATTAAACTATTAAAAAAAAAATAGTGAGAGTCAATTCTGGGATTCAGAACGACGAAAATCAGAGGTCGAAAGTATCCAAAGGTTCCTAAAAGACAATCCATTTTTCTCCTAGGATTGAAGAAGAGATTGTACGAAAGAGTATCAAGAATTCCTAATTATTTTTCACTACCATTACTAAAATTGTGTCTACTGACTCCATATGGAATTAGATTGGATAGGCTGATGGGAAATCCATTTAAGAGTTGTGGAAAGGATTGAAGAAACTTTGTATCCAGACTCACGAGGGTCTCTGAGTAATCAAACATTCAATCAGGATAGTCGGTCAACTCTTATTTTTATAGAGTAAAAGTAAAATTATAGAGTAAAAGTAAAAGTCGAAAAAAAAGGGTAACAAACAATAGGTCTTAGTATTCCCACATGTTTCATTTCATTAGGATAGAAGTATTCCTTTGCTATCTAATTTTTCAAGAAAAGGTATGTGTATCATATCTGTACTTAATACTTATACTTCAAAATTCTACCAGAAATCTTAGAATATTGTTACAAGTAGATTCATTGGATTGGTTCATTAATATTAATAGCTTTAAGTCAGAATTATATTTTGACTCTGCGCCATTAATTCCACTATGATTATTGATCAATAATTAAATAATTCCTTCATAGAGATAGGAGACATAATTCATATGGATATTGTAAGTCTCGCTTGGGCTGCTTTAATGGTAGTCTTTACATTTTCCCTCTCACTCGTAGTATGGGGAAGGAGTGGACTTTAGGGAGGGGTACTACTAGTTTTTTAATTTAATTGTATGAATTGTTTAATTGAGCGTTTTGCGAAGCTTTTTCTTTTTTAAGAATGTCTCTGTTTCAAAATTATACTGAAATACAGTAATGAATAATAAAATACAATAATGAATAATAACCATTCGATCAAACAATGAATGATTACTTTACTAATGAATGATTACTTTACTATAGTTCTATTTCGAAACTCAAATCTACGCATGATAGGAAAATTTTTTCAACCGGATTGGATTCTTCCTAAACATTCTATTTTAATAAACCAGTTCTTACCAGAATTATGGATATTACAATGAACAAAAACCAGAAATGGGTTTTTATTTTTTTCTTTATTTGTTTCCCTCTTTTTTGACTTTTACTGTTCTAAGAGAACATAAAGTCGTTCCGCTAATCTAATTAGATTATGGCAATACATACTTTCTATTGGAAGTGACTAGTTGTTGTCCAAACCAAAGAAAAGAGGTTCTACACATAAGAAGATTAGATCCTTCTTTCGTTGCACGATTCACGTATCGTGTATTTCACCTTTCTTTTAGACTCCTCTCCATTCCATTTTTTATGCTTAAGACATCTCATGTCTTAAGCATAAAAAATGGAATGGAGAGGAGTCTACTCTATTAACCTATTCCCTTTTACAAATCTGAATAAATTATCATAGAATAGAACTCCGCGGATCGTGTTTTCTGTTAATGGATCAAGCAATAGCTTCTTGTGGTGGGAAATCTAAAAAAAGAAAAAGATTCTTTGGTTTCGTTTTCTTTTCTCTTTTTTTATTTATTTTGAAATTTCTAATAGATTAGTATACGCCCGTATTATTCTTGCTCCATTGATTCTTTTGATGGATCTCAGGATCTATCCTATATAAATAAATTATAAAATAGGTTAAGAATTAGAACAGTTGGCCTTCGATTATTTTGGATCGATCGAAATACACACAGGTAAATGTAGCCAAAAAAAAAGAATTGGGCTGCTATTTTGATGTACTATTTAGATATACATCTAATCCACGTACATACATATTGTATATTGATCTAGATATTAGATATGGGCTTTTTTTTATAGGAAAAAGTCTATATCCGTATACAATACAACTTTCTATGAAAATAATGAATATGATAATATATACTATATAATAGTATATAACTATACAATACTATCTAGGCTTAGATACTACTATCTCAGATACTTATTATCTCAGATACTTATGATTCCAGCCAGATCATTTCGTTTAAGACTTGAAGTTTGAATTCCTTTCTTCAATCATTGATAAGAACTAATAATTCAAGTTTCAATCAAATTAGTCATTTTGACTGACTGTTTTTACGTAGATGATAAGTAAAAAAGCAGTAGGAACTAGAATGAACAGTGCAGTAGCAATAAATGCGAGAATATTTACTTCCATAATCTCATTTTTTTTTTACTTCGCAATAACTCGGGATCTAATCCCATAGAGATGAGAAATTGGATTCCTGTAAATTCATGGGGATGAATTGCATCCTGATGATACTGAATCGGATCAGTATTATGAATAACAATATATGATCTATCAAATAAATTCATCGTCGAGAATTGAATAGTATAACATAGGAAGATCCTTTATCTATACTAAATCTGAAAAAGGATTCTTTATTGGATCAGGAAATTTACATCTTTTTCCACTTTTTATTTTCTATAAATAACCCAACCCTATCGTCTTACCTATATATTCCTCCTTCGTTATATTATACTTATACATACAATTATGAGGTATTATATGATTGGTATGGTATTCTATGGATGACACACAGATCCAAAGAAAAGAGTAGGAGTGAGATGGAAAAAGGACGAGTTAAGTAGAAAAAATCGAATATAATTCCAATGAATTTAATAAAAAGGAGTGTTACTCGTTCTCCTCTTTTATTTTATTAGTATTTCTTCCTTCAATTGGGACTGGAACTGGAAGGCATACATAAAAAATTGAGTGTGCAATTTAGTTTATTTGAATGAAAATGAGATGGATTGTTTCCAATTAGTCATTGAGGATACCCCCCCCAAAAAAAAGTTGGAGCTCAAAGGGGTTTTCATTTATCCTGACAAGTACTCTGTCGAGGCACTTATGTTAAGTTCGTTGTGCCTCGTACGATAAACGAATACAATTTGCATATGTACTCCGTTAAAAAGGGTACTCTTTTCTATTTTATTCATCAAGAATATTGAAAAACAAAAGTGGACAAGTATCTCTTAAATTCAAATAGTAAAGTAAATATAAGAATACTACCGATTGTACAAATCTAACTATTATGTTATGTCTCTCTCTTATCAATCGGCACTAATGAAAGAAATGGAAATTCCCGTATTTGTCTGATGATAAATACGAAATAAAAACAAAAGAAATAGGGATCCCGCTGGGTATTAGCTCTTGCTCCCTCTTTCTTTTTTCACGTTAAATAAATGGATAAATTTATTTAACGGATCGGATCCTAGATCCTAGTTCGGGACTGACGGGACTCGAACCCGCAGCTTCCGCCTTGACAGGGCGGTGCTCTGACCAATTGAACTACAATCCCAGCGAGGTGTATGGTATACATATTCTTAATGGTTTTATTCTTAATGGTTTTAAAAAACCATTTTATTTTCTTCGTCGTGTTGTAAGAGAGACATGAATGATATACTAACTGATATTATATACACATAGATATGGACTATACTGAAAGTAACACAGAGATATGGACTATAGTCAAAGTAACACAGATTACTAGTAACCCATGTTTTTTTAGTGCCAAAAATGGATAATCAACCTTTCAACGAGAAAAAACTATTTTTCTTTTCATAATCTTTGATTATGTATTACCAATCTAGAGTCTTAGAAAGATCAGAATGAATCAGAAAAACATGGATACATAAGAAAAAATGCTTGATCCGTAAAAGAGAAGGATTCCATTTTTATGGAGGACAAATTTCTTATATCATTGGTTATATCATATTTATGGAGCGGCGAATTTTTGGGCCGAGCTGGATTTGAACCAGCGTAGACATATCGCCAACGAATTTACAGTCCGTCCCCATTAACCGCTCGGGCATCGACCCAGGAAGAATTCATTTTAGGCTTATGGATAATCCATAATCAACTTCCTTTCGTAGTACCCCCAGGGGAAGTCGAATCCCCGCTGCCTCCTTGAAAGAGAGATGTCCTGAACCACTAGACGATAGGGGCATATCCGCCCGACTGTCATCATACTATGATGATAGTATGTATAGTTTTTTGGAATTGTCAATATAATCTAATGATATGACTAAATCCGAACACTCTTTTCTACTTTTGTGTTATGATTCCATAGAATTTTTTATTGGATGGGAATAAATGAACCGTCCAATTTTCATTTATTTATTTATTTTTTTGCTTTATTTAATTTGTATTTTTTATTTAATTTGTATTTTTTATTTAATTTGTATTTATATAAAATACTATATATAGTATAGCGAATATAGCGAAAGGAGGTATAGGATTCTGTCCGTTCAGGCAGTGATTGGTCCAGCATAACAGAAAAGGGTGTAAAAACTCACTTAATTTCTTTTCTTCTTCACTCATTAATTTTAACTTAAAACTCGTTGCTTCCTTCATTGTTCAGATAAAATAGGCCATGCATAATCACTATCTCACATTAAGTCAGAAAATTCAAAAACGATAGAAATTCTCTTTTTTACTTTTTTATAAAAATTCGGTTCAGGGTACGAATACCTTCATCACATAATTCAATAAAATCTATTGAATCTATGTCAGTGTCAGATTGGTACATGTATCAATCGAGTAAATCTCGTTTTGATTGGTCAGTAAAAGGAAACAGGCGGGGTCGGTCTTGAAACAATTCATTGCATTATTAAAATAAAATTGACCCGCTTCACTTTTTGAGGGTAAATCGAATTGATCCTTTACTTTATAAATATAAATGAAACCCCTATGTATATGATATGTACATGATATATACATATATTATTTATATTTGTTTGCAGTATGCAGTGTAGTAGACTCATAATGAAAATGGATATAATTCATGAATTGAATACAAAGGGCCCTTTTAACTCAGTGGTAGAGTAACGCCATGGTAAGGCGTAAGTCATCGGTTCAAATCCGATAAGGGGCTTTTTTCACTAAACTAAAGTTTTAGTCTTCGTTTTCGGTGTAGAATAGAGATATTCTTTTTATTTGTAAAAAGCAAATGGTAACCACCATTATAATGACTTTTTATTATTACGAGTTATAGTTAGAAAGTTTATTAAAAAATGAAACATTATTAATTATTAATTCATTATTATTAGTTACTATAAGTATAAATAGTAACTAATATATTAATTCATTATTATTAGTTACTATAAGTATAAATAGTAACTAATAATTGTAGTTATTAGAACTAGTCTACCCTCTCCTGTAATGAGAGAGTAGTTTTTTTCATGTTTAATTATTAAAATTGTTGTTTGTTGACAAGAATATTCTAGAATTAGATGTCCAATTATTTTTATGAAATGTCCAATCACTATTATGAATTACCAAACCAAA